GCTTCCGGAGGAGCACGTATGCAAGAAGGAAGTTTGAGCTTGATGCAAATGGCTAAAATATCCTCTGCTTTATATGATTATCAATCAAATAAAAAGTTATTCTATGTAGCAATCCTTACATCTCCTACTACGGGCGGGGTGACAGCTAGTTTTGGTATGTTAGGGGATATCATTATTGCCGAACCCGACGCCTACATTGCATTTGCTGGTAAAAGAGTAATTGAACAAACATTGAATAAGACAGTACCTGAGGGTTCACAAGTAGCTGAATATTTATTCCAAAAGGGTTTATTTGATCCTATCGTACCACGTAATCTTTTAAAGGGAGTTCTGAGTGAATTATTTCAACTCCATGCTTTATTTTGAATGAAAATTCAAGTAGAAACGTAAGAGTCCTCATTTATTTTTAAATTAATTCTACATTTTATAATTTTATAAAAAAAATTTAATAAATAAAACAGACCAATAAGAAAAATAACTAAAATAATAAATGAAGTAGATGATCATATATCATCTTTCATATAGAAAGATGAAGATGAATAAACCTATTTTTTATTTCCATTCTATTATATGCTTACTATAATAGATTGCTTTTTTATATGCTTACTATAATAGATTATATATTAGTATTTTTACTCCCTATTATATTTATTCCTTAGTATATATATTATATCTAAGTCTATATAATATACTCTTATATTTTATATGTCCGTGTATATATATTCAATACTCACTTAAGTATAATTATACTAGTATAATGATATATGAAGTATAAAATATCTTTATAACGGGTATAAATATTAAATCGAGGTAACCATTCTATGACAACTATCAGCAACTTACCCGCTTTTTTTGTGCCTTTAGTGGGCTTAGTCTTTCCGGCAATTGCTATGGTTTCTTTATCTCTTTATGTTCAAAAAAACAAGATTTTTTAGATCTTATGGGGTTAAATCTTCGTTTTTCTATCTTTTTTTTTAACTTAGGCTTACTTAGAACATAACACAAAAAGCTATTTAATATAATACGCGGGTTCCTACGAGTAGAAGCTCGTATGCATAAACATCATATATGAGTAAATGACTTCTAGCTTTTTGAAAATAAATAATAGGTAAGATTTCTGAAACATAAAGTAAATATATCCACATGTCTGGGGATATATATAATCGTATACGTTCATATGGGATGTTATTTTTTAGTTTAACTCTAAGCAAGTTATGAATTACTCCTAAAACTTCACATGATAATAGTGCTAGTTGATGAGGGTTATTTCGGCAACAAAAAAATTAAAGTCAAATTTATTGGGGTTATGTTACCTCCCAATTCCAATACAATGCAAGTAGGTCTAGTTATAGTATGAGTTGGCGATCAGACTGGATATGGATAGAACTTATAGCGGGGTCTCGAAAACTAAGTAATTTCTGCTGGGCTTTTATCCTTTTTTTAGGTTCATTAGGTTTTTTTTTGGTTGGAATTTCTAGTTATTTTGATAGGTTTTTTATACCGTTATTTCCCTCTCAGCAAATCATTTTTTTTCCACAAGGAATCGTGATGTCTTTCTATGGCATTGCAGGCCTTTTTTTTAGTTCATATTTATGGTGCACAATTGCGTGGAATGTGGGTAGCGGTTATGATCGATTCGATATAAAAGAAGGAATAGTGTGTATTTTTCGTTGGGGCTTCCCTGGAAAAAATCGGCGGATCCTCCTGCAATTCCCTATGAAAGACATTCAATCCATCAGAATGGAAGTTAAAGAGGTTTTTTTTTCTCGTCCTATACTTTATATCGAAATCAGAGGCCAGGGGCGCATTCCCTTGACTCGGATCGATGAGAATTTTTCTCTACGAGAAATTGAACAGAAAGCCGCGGAATTGGCTTATTTTTTGCGTGTACCAATTGAAGTTTTTTGAAAAAAGTAAAAACTTTCTTATTCTTAGCAAAAGGTAACGAAAAAAGGATAACTCAAGAATTCCCCTTTTTTCTATAACAAAACTGAATCTAAGTTTATGCCAAACTCTGATTAGAACAAAAAAAGTAAATGTACACGACACAACGAAAAAATTTTTTTCCATAAATTCTTTCTAAATTCAAGGACCGAACGCTATACCTAATCACAAAGAAAAAAACTAGGGATATAAACTGTAATGTAATAGAACTAATAGAGTACACGAATGAGCCGAATTCATTTCAAAATTTACAAACGGGCAAATGGCAAAAAAGAAAGCTTTTATTTCTCTTATATATCTTGCATCTATAGTATTTTTGCCTTGGTGGCTCTCATTTACATTTAACAAAAGTATGGAATCTTGGGTTAAGAATTGCTGGAATACTGGGCCCTCCGAAAATTTTTTGAATGATATTGAAGAAAAGATTATTATAAAAAAATTCATAGAATTAGAGGAACTATCCCTCTTCGACGAAATCCTAAAGGACTACACGCAAGGGCGTTTAGAAAAGCTTCATGCTGGAGTCTACAAAGAAACGATCCAATTGATCAAGGTG